TTATATCATCAGGGTAATGATCCATCAACCTGCTGGTTCTTTTTCTGAAGTAGCAACGGGAGAATTCATCCTGGAAGTGGGAGAACTGCTGAAACTACGTGAAACCCTGACAAGGGTTTATGTACAAAGAACGGGCAAACCCCTATGGGTTGTCTCCGAAGACATGGAAAGAGATGTTTTTATGTCAGCAACAGAGGCCCAAGCTTATGGAATTGTTGATCTTGTAGCGGTTGAATGACAATAGCCTGGATTTCGCATCAATTCGTGATTTGAAATTACCCCTGCCGAGTTTCATATTAATATATTATGACTTTTATTTACTATTCTATTCAATAAAAGGAATTCATAATCATGCGGTTAGGATCGATCTAAACCAGTCCATTATGTATATGATTCAACATGCCAACGATTAAACAACTTATTAGAAATACAAGACAGCCAATTAGAAATGTCACAAAATCCCCCGCGCTTCGGGGATGCCCTCAGCGTCGAGGAACATGTACTAGGGTGTATGTGCGACTCGTTCAGATCATGAACTAGAACAAAGGAAAGAGAGCAATGTTCGAATATCAATGATCAAATAGGATAGAACGGAAAACGAACTACATTTCCTATCTAAAAATAAGAAAATGGAGCATATCCCTTTTATTGTGTATGAAATTTATGGTTTCTATTGGTGTAAATCCACTCACCTCAATTCAAGATGAGAAGCAATTCTCCATTGGTAGCAAATGGTTATCCATTAAGCGGAGGAAATCTTAGTTAATATAGACCCCTCTTGCAAGAACGGACTAACAGGGTCAGCTACCCAGCCAACCTTCATAATTAAATACCGTTACTGTATAGGTAGAGCTCGTTGTGAAAGACCTATTACTGGATAATTCATGGGTAGAGCCGAAGAATGTGAACTATACAAGTTAGCAATAACATTGATTAAATGAAGTAAAGGCTCCGGTGTATAGAGAAGACCTCACCGTTTAAGAAGTAACCATAGAAACGATGGAATCCACTATTTCTTTATCATTTCTATTTTTTTTCTTTTTTATACCTAGTATAGTACAATTTCGTATTTCGAGGCGAAACGCCTATAAAAAAGAAAAAATCGTGGTTGGGAAGGTTATAGTAGCCAAAGCCGTTGGAATTTTTAGTTTATACATTGGAAAAATCCGTTTTGTTATTAATATACTAGGAAAGGGGCAAAAGAATAACTGAAAGAAAGGAAATCTATTAGTTATTCGTGAAAGTTTCATTTATTCAATGACCAGAATTAGACGGGGATATATCGCTCGGAGACGTAGAACAAAAATTCGTTTATTTGCATCAAGCTTTCGGGGGGCTCATTCAAGACTTACTCGAACTATTACTCAACAAAAAATAAGAGCTTTGGTTTCGGCTCATCGGGATAGGGATAAGCAAAAAATCAATTTTCGTCGTTTGTGGATCACTCGAATAAATGCAGCAATTCGTGAAAGGGGGGTATGCTATAGTTATAGTAGATTAATAAACGGTCTGTACAAGAGACAGTTGCTTCTTAATCGTAAAATACTTGCACAAATAGCTATATCAAATAGGAATTGTCTTTATATGATTTCCAATGAGATCATAAAAGAAGTAGGTTGGAAGGAATCCACCGGTTAAACGGAGTTGCCCGGAGAATGAACTCCGGGAAGGTCGAATAAAAATGAATAGAATATGATAAAATATGAGAAAGTAGTCAAAATAAATATGAATCAACAAGTTAAATAAAAAAATTTATTCTTCCCAGATTATTATTTGTTTTCTTACGACACGAGAATTCAATCCGGATTCTTGGATTTTTCCAACAAAATATCAATCCCCGTTTGAGTTCGGATGGGAATTCGAATTCAAGTGAAGAAAGAGTAAACCTATCTTTTTCTGGCTCTAAGACTAGGAGTTCTAGTGGTCGACTCGGTTCTTTCAAATTGTTTCTCGTTATTAAGAAAAGGTAACAAAGATAAAATACGAGCTTGTTTTATAGCAATAGTAATTAATCGTTGTTGTTTCAAGGTCAATCTATTCACTCGTCTAGATAATATTTTTCCCTGTTCACTAATAAATCGACTAATTAAACTCATGTTTTTATAATCAATTCGATCCCCCGATTGGATCGGGGGCAAACGCCTACGAAAAGATCGCTTGGATTTAAGAAAAGTTCGCTTGGATTTATCCATGGTTTGGTTAGTTTATTTCTTATCCCTAAAATCCTATTTCAGCCGTATCTCTAATTAGAATAAAAAAATAGGATTTGGTTTGTTTATAATTATCTTTAACTATGTTAAATATGTTATATATATATATAATGTCATTTTTTCCTTGTCCTTGTAAGATAGATAAGGGCGCAGGTGCTCGGTTCGATCTATTTCTTTACCTCCCCGTGAATCGTATGTTTGTAACAATATGGACAGAATTTTCGCAACTCCAATCGATTAGGCGTATTGTGCCGGTTCTTTTGAGTAATATATCTGGAAATGCCCGTTGA